CCACTAATAAATGTAAATAAAGACTCAGACTGGAGTTTTGTGGAAAAAGCCCCTTATCGGATTTGAACCGATGACTTACGCCTTACCATGGCGTTACTCTACCGCTGAGTTAAAGGGGCCTATTTTATTCCTGAATGAGCCAACGTGAAGACATATACATCTATATGTACATATATTATATACATAGGTGCATTACATTATAGTAGACTCATAGTGTTTAATTCGGGAATAATCATTTTTTTAGGAAGTCTGGGCTAAAACCTAATTTCTTTTTTTTTTCGCTTCTATTGACCCATATCACAACGGGATTCGCTTGATTGTTACACAATTTGACATAGATCAAGATATTTGATACAAATCATGTAATGAAAAGATTCAACTCGTACCTGGAATCGAGCTCTTATAAAAAAACTTTCTATCATTTCGTAATTTCTTAGCTGTGATTGTGATATAGGCATATCTCGTCTTAACAATATGCAAATTGATGGGTGAAAGTTGAAGAATGTAGTTTCACCTTTTTCTTTCGGACAAATCGTCGGGGATCCTATACTTCATTATAACACATTTAGAACATTTTTCATATAGAGAAGTAATGTTTATTTTCTATATATAAATTCATATTTATTTTATAATGTAATGATAAAAATAAATATGGAAATAGAATATAAAAATTTTGAATGGTTCATGAAAGGTGGAAAACTTATTCTTAGTCACACCATTCCATTATATTGACAATTACAAAAAACTATTCATACTATGAGTATAGTATGATGTCGATTGGGCAGATATGCCCCCATCGTCTAGTGGTTTAGGACATCTCTCTTTCAAGGAGGCAGCGGGGATTCGACTTCCCCTGGGGGTAGGGTACTACGAAAGGAGGTTGATCGTGTATTATCAATAAGTCTAGAATTGATTCTTCCTGGGTCGATGCCCGAGTGGTTAATGGGGACGGACTGTAAATTCGTTGGCAATATGTCTACGCTGGTTCAAATCCAGCTCGGCCCAAGAATTCGCCGATCCATCATGAGATAAGAAATTTTTCCTCCGGAAAGAAAAGAAAAGAATACATTGTTAATTGTTATATTCTTTTTCTTTTTGTTCCCGTATATTCTTAATTTTTTTAATGATTTAGATTCATATCATGATCCCTAAATAAAATATAGGGTATAGGGAAAGGGTGAAAGAAAAGAATAAAAATATTTTTTTTTTGAATTGAAAGATTTCTTATCAATTTCAATTCAATCGATTTAATTTAACACGATTTGACAATAGGATTACTAGTAATCCGTATCGTTCTCACTAAAGTCCATATCCATGCGGATATTAATATATCACCCCTTTCTCCTCTCCGTTTTTTCTCTGTTACAATACGAATTTTAATCAAATCATTAAGAATATGTATGCTGTATACCTTATTTCTCTGGGATTGTAGTTCAATTGGTCAGAGCACCGCCCTGTCAAGGCGGAAGCTGCGGGTTCGAGCCCCGTCAGTCCCGACCTAGTATCCGATGATTCCCTCAATTAATCTCTTGATTCCATCAACTCATCTCTTGCTTTTTTGTTATGTGGCGGGACGAAGGGGGGATCTAATTCCCAAAGGGGGTCCTTATTTCTTCTTTTTTTTTTCGTTTCGAATTTCTTATTTTATTGAATTGAGAAAATACGGCAATTTCAATTACTTCAATTAATACCGACCGATTGGTGGGGGATAGACATATGTGGATTGTTACAATTGTTGGTAGCACGATTCCAACAGATCCCGTACTTGTCTAATTTTTTGATTGCTCCCGATCCGCGGACGGGGGTTGAATACCCATATGTTTTCACCAGAGCACATACACAATTTTTCATTCGTTTATTGCAAAATTAAGTTAATTTTCACTTTAACTTTAACATAATTACCTCGATAAAATACTTTTTAAATTAAAGCTACCCCCCTCTTCGAACTCCGATTTTATATAACCTGAACAATCAATTTATATCATTCAAACTGCACGCTTTATTTTTTTCTATATGTGTCCCATTACCAATCCAATTTTCTATTAATAATAATAATAAGAAAAGAAAGATCAAACAAAGAAAGGATCCACCCCCGTTTCTTTTCTTAGTGAGGGAATGAATAATCTTTTTTTATTCCTATTGAATTGAGGGGGAAGGTCTTTATCGACGAAAGAACCAACTAAAAAAAGTGAATTTGAGTTTTCGAAATATTATTTCTTCTTCTTTTTTCCATTGAACTTCTACTATTATTGATGGGGTTTGTGACCAATGGAAGTAGAAGATGGGTCAGATATATAAAGAAGACGGTAGGTTATAGAAAGAATGAATAATGATAAATTCGACGGGATTCTTGATTTGATCAGGAATTCCATTTTTTTATTATGATTATGTTTTTATTCCGTATGGATAAAAGATCTTCCTATGTTATACTATTCCATTCTCAACGACGAATAGATTTGATAGCTCATATATTGTTATTCATGATATTGATCCGATTCAATATCATCGGGATGTATTCCTCCCATTGAATTTACAGGAGAAAGATTTAGAATCTCTATGTTCTATGGGATTAGATCCCGAGTTATTATGAAGTAAAAAACGATGAAATTATGGAAGTAAATATTCTCGCATTTATTGCTACTGCACTGTTCATTCTAGTTCCTACTGCTTTTTTACTTATTATTTACGTAAAAACGGTCAGTCAAAATGATTAATTTAAATCAAACTTGATTTCTTAGTTCTTATCAATTCAATAATGGAATGGAAGAAATGAAAGGGATTCAAATTCGGCGTCTTAAATGAAATGAGCGGATTAAAATCAGCTGAGATCTGATAGTATGGTAGAAAGGTTCCTATATTTCTTTCTACCACACTATCGATTATTATATAAATATAAAATTTGAAGGTTGGGCTGTATATTATTATTATAAAGATATTATAGGCTTAATATGGATCACCCCATAATATATTGATATAAATAAAAATACCCCAATTCGAGTTCTTTGCTACATCCATTTGATTTGTACCAATTTTGATCAATATGATATAACCGAATGCCCACTTTGACTATGTCTTACGGTTCACTAGTTTTATTATTTTATTAGTTAATTTATCTCCAATATGGTGGGATCCGTCGAAACAATCAAATAAATGTAAGAATATATGGTATGGGCATACAATAGATTATATTATATAAAAGAACCCTAGTCATCATTTTTTTTAGTATTCCGGCAAGGATTAATTGATTTAGCCGTTGACAGATGATTCAAGGAATTCTTCCTATTTGTAAGTAGTAGATACCACCTATTTTTAACGCGTGAACCGTGATAATGATATTAAGTGAGTCTATAAGAAATAATATTTCTAGGAGTCTAAACCCAAGGTAAATGCACAATATCATATGTGAATCACCCAACGCAAGATCTTATTATGTGTAGTGCTTCCTTGGACAAACACTATATCGACGTTTCTCTCTGTATGGTATAAAGTACGTATCTACATAATAACAGATAGACTTTTTGAACAGTAAGGCGAGAAACAAATAAAAAAGGGGTTGGTTGCTCCTCATTGTAATATCCATATATAATTCTGTTAAAAACGAGTTTATCAAAATATTTTATTTAGGACGGACGGGTTTGGTTGTAAAAAATTTCATATCATGTGTATTCCTTTTACTTTCAAAATACGAGCATGGGAATCATTGAAATATTTGTTTGATTGAAAGGTTATTCTTCATCTATTACATTACTGGATTAGGATTCCAGTATAATTTTGAAATGAAGATATTTTTCTTTAAAAACGCTTTGCAGAACGATCTATGAAACTATTGATACAGTTTGATTATTCAACTCAATTAAATTAGTAATGACCCTAGAGTCCACTTCTTCCCCATACTACGAGTGAAAGGGAAAATGTAAAGACTACCATTAAAGCAGCCCAAGCAAGACTTACTATATCCATGTGAATTATGTCCCCTATCTCTATGAATATGAAGAAACTCTTCCATTATTGATTACTAATAATAATGCAATCAATGGCACAGAGTCAAAAGGAAATTCTGAACGAAGGCTGATGATAAACCAATCCAGTAACCCCACCCATAACAAGTTCATATATGATTATTTAGAAACATTAAGTACAAGCAAGATACACAGCTACTTTCTTGTAATTATCAAGAAAATTCTATTAATGGAACTTGTAGGAATAGTAAGACCTTATTGTTTCTTTTGTTACCCTTCATAATAAAAAATAATAAAAAAGCATAACAATATACAATCAAGATAGATCACTATCTATCACATACCTCTACCTACTGTTTGATCTAATCCTTGCGTCTTCCCGAGTATTTCACAAAGACACTCGAGGGACCTTCTATTACAATTACATTCTTGCCCGGGTGTTACCGAAAATAACGAAGTTTTTCTTTTTCAACAAAAAAAGCCATCAGACAATCCAATATTGATTGAATGTCTGAGCACTCATAAATTCTCGCGAGTCTGTATACAAGGAATCTTCCACAACTAACAATTTCCCACTCAACTATATAATTCAAGAATCCATCATTAGGTCATTAGACAGTACATTAGTACTGGAAGTCTTGATAGCCTAGCCCTTCCTTCCTATACTAAAATACTCCCTGGAACTCCAGGCGCAAGGATTGACAATCTTTTTCTCCAGCTTTTAAAAATAAAGCAAGCAAAGGGATTTATAATTTTTTATTGATCAGGCGGCACCCGGATTTGAACTGGGGAAAAAGGATTTGCAGTCCCCCGCCTTACCACTCGGCCATGCCGCCAAAATGAGAAAAATAGATGAAATATTCCCCCCCGGGTTTTGATTGGATTTGCCTCTTGAATCCCGTTTTTCTTATTCCTTTACCAATAAATAAAATCCTTCCTTTTTGATTGGAAACGAACCCTTTCTATTAATTGTTATTAATTGTATTGTATAATTGTATAGTATCTCAAATATCAAAACACGCAACGCCTAAAAATTTCCCT